ACGTAAAATCCCATTTATGGGTATTTCAATCGAGATACCAGAACGGGGCATTAGTTCTTTCTCCCGTTCTTGATCATATTGGAATGGGATGATGAATCTATTTCTTCGCCTTTTCGCCAATAAATCAGAATTCTCGTGGAGAATGGCAGGATATAGGAAATTCCAATGACCATTAGATATGATTCGATCAGGTCCTGAATAATCAAGAATCCCCTTCCCTTTTTTACTGGAAGGATCCGAACTAAACAATTTGTGTCTCACTCGATCATTAGTCACTGAGAGGTCAGAAATATATCTCCGTTCGACAGAAAGAGAATGAACATTCATTTGATCTTGATCCTTGTGGAGCGAAAAAGTGACTATACTGGATCTGCACGGACCTCCTGATAATATCCATAAATGACTTGTTTTTGGTAAGAGATGAACATTACCATATCTATATTCAGGCGCATGGTACACATCGGTACTCCAGTGCATTTCTCCCTCTGAGTCAGAATAAATATGTTTTCGAACCCTCTCTTTAAAATTGAAAGTGGATGTTCCAGCGCGAATCTCAGCAATCACTTGTTCTGATTCTACATATTGATCGTTTTGAACTAAAAGAAAACTTTTTGGTGGAATATTCACATTATGTAGAATATCTTGACTCTCAATAGTTACATACAGGTCTATATAACATAGAAAAGCAGGATGTCCATGACGTGTACGTGTGGGATGAACCAAATCCTCATTGAATTTGATTTTTCCATTAGAAGGAGCTCGTACATGTTCTGCAGTACCACCTGTAAATACTCCACCGGTATGAAAAGTTCTTAATGTTAGTTGAGTCCCTGGTTCCCCAATTGATTGACCTGCAATAATACCTACTGCTTCTCCCAATTCGACCAGGTCGCCATGAGTGGGACTCCGACCATAACATAATCTACAGATCCAAGATGTACTCCTGCAAATAAAGGGGGTTCGAATATATATTGATTGTGCTCGAAAGGTTATGAATCGATTGACAAGTCCAATACCAATATCTTGATTTCGAGTGGCAATGCATCGTAGACCCATATATATATCGTCTGCTAATACACGACCAATTAGTGTTTGGATCCAAATTTTTTCCGTCATCCCATTTCGAGGACTCACGGAAATACCTCGGATAGTGCCACAATCTGTTCTACGCACAACAATGTGTTGAACTACTTCAACAAGTCTACGCGTGAGGTATCCAGCATCTGATGTTCGTACAGCAGTATCCACAACTCCTTTGCGGGCTCCGTAGCAGGAAATTATATATTCCGTTAAAGAAAGTCCTTCGCGTAAATTGCTTTGAATGGGTAAATCAATCATTTGTCCTTGGGGGTCCGACATTAATCCTCTCATACCTACTAATTGGTGTACCTGAGATGCATTTCCTCTAGCTCCCGAAAAGGACATTATATGGACTGGATTAGAAGGATCAGTCATCCTAAAATTAGGATGCATTTCTTGTCTCAAATATTCACTTGTAGCATACCATATCTCAATGGATTGACGCAATTTTTCTACCGCGTGTACATTCCCATAATGATGGTGCTTTTCTAAAATCAAACTTTGTTGTTCAGCATCTTGGACTAGCCATCCCTTAGAAGGTATTGTTAAAAGATCATCAATTCCTAATGAAATGGATGTAGCAGTGGCTTGCTGGAAACCCAGAGTCTTTACTTGATCCAGGATGTGCGATGTATATGCCATTCCGAAGTGATCTATTAATCTGCTAATAAGTCGTTTCATGGCAGTTGCATCTATCACTTTATTGTGAAAAACCAGATCGGCCCGTTCTGCCATAAGTACCTCCATATTCCGCTGAGTAGGATTCGACAATGGGTTTGAGTCAGTGATTTGAAGACTTCCTTTCCTCGATCTTGATTCACGTAGAAATTCAGGAATTATGATACCGGTTGAGCCGTAGAGAACCGAATTCCCACGGTATCACATAATTACTTAGCTTAGGTATCGTATGAGTAGGCCCGACAAAACCCTTGTATGGCTTCTTCTATTTCTCGATAAAAAGAAATATGACCAACAGTTGTTCGAATGTATATACAAAGGATTTCTTTTTTTACACTTCTTACTATTAGATAGTGCCCATAAATCTCATGATAGGTACCCAAAGATTCATATTGAACTTCGATGGGAACTTCTCTTGAGGCAATGACACGTTGATCGAGTCGCCACCGGAGCCACAAAGGACTATCTAAATTGATTCGTTTCTGCCGATAAGCTCCAAGTGCATCATAGGAACTACAAAAATAGGGTTCTTTCTCTTTCGTATACTTATTATCGTCAACCGTTTCATTTTGATAGTTTCTTCGATTCCATGGATTATACCTATTTGAACAAATACCTCGACGATTCCCGATCGTTAATATATAGAGTCCAATAAGCATATCTTGAGTTGGTACGGAAATGGGATCTCCAATAGCTGGAGACAAGAGATTCATATGAGAAAACATAAGTAAACGAGCCTCCG